TTAAAGATAAGCTAAATTAAGCTTTTGGGTTCATACCCCAAATATAAAGGAAATCCCTTTTTTTTAAAAATAAAGTGCCTGATTAAAGGATTATTCTGATAGGATAAATAATGTAATTTTTTACCTTTATTATATTTTATAGAATTAAACTATATCTTGTAATTTCAAAAACTACTATGCATCTTACATCAAAATATAATTTTTATAATATGAATTTAATTTATATATATATATATATATATATATGATATATTCACTTAAGATTTTTTTCTTTATTTTGAATTTTATTTATAATTAATTCTAATAAAATATTTTTTTTATTTAGTTTATGTTTTAGAACTTTAATTTCTATTTCTTCAAATTCATGATTAGGTTGTTGAATTGGATTAGAAATTAATTTATTGAGATTCATCCCCTTAATCTCAAATTTAAATAATTTATTAAATACAGAAGCCTCCTTAAAATATTTTTTAACTCAATCTATTGCTTCTATTAATTTTTTATTTTCTATTTTATTAAGAATATTAACCCTAAAAAATTTTCTTATTGATAATTTAATTTCTATTATTATTAATTCATCCCTGTTAATAAAAATAGGATCTTTCCCCTTTCATTTTTGGTTTCCTAATATTATAGAAGGATTATCTTGATTAAATTGTTTTATTTTAATAACATGACAAAAAATTACCCCCATAATTTTAATTTCATATTATTTTAATATAAATTTTTTATTCATTATAATAATTTTAAATGTATTAATTGGTTCAATTGGAAGTTTTAATCAAACTTCATTACGTAAATTAATAGCATTTTCTTCAATTAATAATTTAGGATGAATATTATTGGCTTTAATAATTAGAGAAAACTTATGAATAATATATTTTATCTTATATTCATTTTTCATTTCATTTTTATGCTTTTTATTTTATATTATAAATATTTTTTATATTAATCAACTTTTTAATTTTAATTTAAATTTTTCAATTAAATTATCTATTATAATTAATTTTCTTTCTTTAGGAGGATTACCTCCATTTTTAGGATTTTTTCCTAAATGATTAATTATTAATTATCTTTTAATTAATAATTTATTTATTATTACTTTTATTTTTATAATAACAAGATTAATTATATTATTTATTTATATTCGTATTATTTATTCATCTTTAATATTTTATTCTATTAAATTAAAATGATTTAAAATTTTTATTAAAAATAATTATTTAATTATTATTAATTTTTTTAGATTTATTTCACTATTAGGAATAATTATTAGAACTTTTTTTTTTATCTAAGGTTTTAAGTTAAAATAAACTAATAGTCTTCAAAATTATTTATAAAGAAATATTCTTTAAGCCTTAGTAATATTAAATACACCATAAAATTTGCAATTTTATATCATTATTTTGAATATAAGACTTAATAAAAGAGATATTTCTCGTTAATAAATTTACAATTTACCGCTTATAACTCAGCCATTTTATTATAAGCGAAAATGATTATTTTCTACAAATCATAAAGATATTGGCACCTTATATTTTATTTTTGGTATTTGAGCAGGTATAGTAGGAACATCTCTTAGATTATTAATTCGAACTGAATTAGGTAATCCAGGGTCATTAATTGGAAATGATCAAATTTATAATACTATTGTTACAGCACATGCTTTTATTATAATTTTTTTTATAGTTATACCAATTATAATTGGGGGGTTTGGAAATTGACTTATTCCTTTGATATTAGGAGCTCCAGATATAGCCTTCCCTCGAATAAATAACATAAGATTTTGATTATTACCCCCTTCATTAATATTATTAATTTCTAGTAGAATTGTAGAAAATGGAGCCGGAACAGGATGAACTGTATACCCACCACTTTCATCTAATATTGCTCATAGAGGATCATCTGTTGATTTAGCAATTTTTTCCCTTCATTTAGCTGGTATTTCCTCAATCTTAGGGGCAATTAATTTTATTACTACAATTATTAATATACGAATTAATAATATAACATTTGATCAAATACCTTTGTTTATTTGAGCTGTTGGAATTACTGCATTACTTTTATTATTATCATTACCTGTTTTAGCAGGAGCTATTACTATACTTCTTACAGATCGTAATATTAATACCTCATTTTTTGATCCTGCTGGAGGAGGAGATCCAATTTTATATCAACATTTATTTTGATTTTTTGGACATCCAGAAGTTTATATTTTAATTTTACCTGGATTTGGAATAATTTCACATATTATTTCTCAAGAAAGAGGTAAAAAAGAAACTTTTGGATATTTAGGAATAATTTATGCTATAATAACAATTGGATTATTAGGATTTATTGTTTGAGCTCATCATATATTCACAGTAGGAATAGATATTGATACTCGAGCATATTTTACTTCAGCAACTATAATTATTGCTGTACCAACAGGAATTAAAATTTTTAGTTGATTAGCAACTTTACATGGAACCCAAATTAATTATAGACCTTCCATAATATGAAGTTTAGGTTTTATTTTCTTATTTACTGTAGGAGGTTTAACAGGAGTAATTTTAGCTAATTCTTCAATTGATATTACTCTTCATGATACTTACTATGTTGTTGCTCATTTTCATTATGTATTATCTATAGGAGCTGTTTTTGCTATTTTAGGAAGATTCATTCACTGATATCCTTTATTTACAGGATTAATATTAAATAATTATCTACTAAAAATTCAATTTTTTTCTATATTTATTGGAGTAAATTTAACTTTTTTTCCTCAACATTTTTTAGGGTTAGCCGGCATACCTCGACGATACTCAGATTATCCAGACAGATTTTTATCTTGAAATATTATCTCCTCTTTTGGATCATATATTTCATTATTCTCAACTATAATAATAATTATCATTATTTGAGAATCTATAATTAACCAACGAATTATTTTATTTTCCTTAAATATACCTTCTTCTATTGAATGATATCAAAATTTACCCCCAGCAGAACATTCTTATATAGAACTCCCTATTTTAAGTAATTTCTAATATGGCAGATTATATGTAATGGATTTAAACCCCATTTATAAAGGAATATCCTTTTTTTAGAAATGGCAACTTGATCTAATATTAACTATCAAAATAGAGCTTCACCTTTAATAGAACAAATTATTTTTTTCCACGATCATAGTCTAATTATTTTAATTATAATTACTATTTTAGTTTTATATTTAATAATTAATTTATTTTTTAATTCATATATTAATCGATTTTTATTAGAAAACCAAATAATTGAATTAATTTGAACTATTTTACCAGCAATTACATTAATTTTTATTGCCATTCCTTCCCTTCGACTATTATATCTATTAGATGAACTAAATAACCCATTAATTACATTAAAATCTATTGGACATCAATGATATTGAAGTTATGAATATTCTGATTTTAATAATATTGAATTTGATTCTTATATAATAGACTTTAAAAATAATATTAATAACTTTCGACTATTAGATGTAGATAATCGAATTATTTTACCAATAAATAATCAAATTCGAATTTTAGTTACTGCTACTGATGTTATCCATTCATGAACTATTCCATCCTTAGGAGTTAAAGTAGATGCTAATCCAGGACGATTAAATCAAACAAGATTTTTTATTAATCGTCCTGGATTATTTTTCGGACAATGTTCTGAAATTTGTGGAGCAAATCATAGATTTATACCTATTGTAGTCGAGAGAATTTCAATTAAAAATTTTATTAATTGAATTAATAATTATTCATTAGATGACTGAAAGCAAGTATTGGTCTCTTAAACCACATTATAGTAAATTAGCAATTACTTCTAATGAAAGAATTAGTTAAATAATAACATAAATATGTCAAATTTAAATTATTACACTTGTAATATTCTTTTATTCCTCAAATAATACCTATTAATTGAATTTTCTCTTTCATTTATTTTATTTGTATTTTTATTATTTTTATAATAATAAATTATTTTATTTTTAATTATAAAAATAAAATAAAAAAAAATAATTTTAATAAAAATAATAAAATTTTAATCTGAAAATGATAAGTAATTTATTTTCAATTTTTGATCCTTCAACTAATTTATTAAATTTATCTTTAAATTGAATAAGAACCTTAATTGGATTAATATTTATCCCATACTCATTTTGATTTATTCCTAATCGACAATTTATTATATGAAAATTTATTTCTATTAAACTTCATAAAGAATTTAAAATATTATTAGGAAATAAATTTAATGGATCAACATTTATTTTCATTAGCTTATTTTTTTTTGTATTTTTTAATAATTTTTTAGGATTATTTCCGTATATTTTTACAAGAACTAGTCACTTAAATATTTCCCTATCATTATCATTAACTATATGATTAAGATTTATAATCTATGGATGAATTAATAATACCCAACATATATTTATTCATATAATTCCTCAAGGAACTCCAACAATTTTAATACCATTTATAGTTTTAATTGAAACAATTAGTAATATTATTCGCCCAGGAACTTTAGCAGTACGATTAACAGCTAATATAATTGCAGGTCATTTACTTCTAACTTTATTAAGAAATACAGGAAATCAAATATCATTTTATTTATTAATTATTTTAATTTTTATACAAATTTTATTATTAATTCTTGAATCAGCAGTAGCCATTATTCAAGCTTATGTAATTTCTATTCTTAGAACTCTTTATTCTAGAGAAGTAAATTAATGACAAATAATCATAACCACCCATTTCACTTAGTTGATTATAGACCTTGACCTTTAACAGGAGCAATTGGAGTCATAACCTTAGTTACTGGAATTGTTAAATGATTCCATAATTTTAATATAAATTTAATAATTTTAGGATATTTTATTATTATTTTAACAATATACCAATGATGACGAGATATTTATCGTGAAGGAACATTTCAAGGTAAACATACAATTCTAGTTTGTAAAGGATTACGATGAGGAATAATTTTATTTATTACCTCAGAAATCTTCTTTTTCATTTCCTTTTTTTGAGCTTTTTTTCACAGAAGTTTATCCCCAAATATTGAAATTGGATCTATATGACCCCCTATAAGAATTATTTCATTTAATCCATTCCAAATTCCATTACTAAATACAATTATTTTAATTACATCAGGAATTACTGTAACTTGAACTCATCATGCATTAATAGAAAATAATTTTACTCAGACAACCCAAAGATTATTTATTACTATTATACTAGGAATTTATTTTTCTATTTTACAAACTTATGAATATATTGAAGCCCCATTTTCAATTGCAGACAGAATTTATGGATCAACATTTTTTATAGCAACAGGATTCCATGGATTACATGTTATTATTGGTACAATTTTTCTATTTACATGTTTTATTCGTCATTTAAATAATCATTTTTCTAGAACTCATCACTTTGGATTTGAAGCAGCTGCATGATATTGACATTTTGTAGATGTAGTCTGATTATTACTCTATATTTCAATTTACTGATGAGGAAATTAACTATTTATATAATATATTTAGTATATTTGACTTCCAATCAAAAAGTTTAATAATTTTAATATAAATAATTATTATAATATTCTATATATCTTTTATCATAATTTTAATCTCTTGTATTTTAATATTTATTTCATTTATTATTTCAAAAAAATCTTTATTAGACCGAGAAAAATGTTCAACATTTGAATGTGGATTTGATCCTAAATGTTTAGCTCGCATTCCTTTTTCTTTACATTTCTTCTTAATTACAATAATTTTTTTAATTTTTGATGTAGAAATTGCTTTAATTTTACCTATTATTCCTAATTTCATAATAGTTAATTTTTTAATTTGATATAAAATTAGCTTTTTCTTTATTATTATTCTTTTAATTGGATTATATCATGAATGAAATCAAAACATATTAAATTGATCTAATTAGGATTATAGTTTAATTAAAACATTTGATTTGCATTCAAAAAATATTGAAATATTTCAATTTATCTTAAATAAAAATATACTAAATAAGAAGCAATTTGCATTTAATTTCGACTTAAAAGATAGAATATAATATTATTCCTTATTTAATATCAATATATAATTAATTGAAACCAAAATAGAGGTATATCACTGTTAATGATAAAAATGAATAAAGATTCCAATTAGAAATATATTTAATTAAGCTGCTAACTTAATTTATAGTGATTTATTTCATTAATATTTCTTTATTTATATAGTTTATAAAAACATTACATTTTCATTGTAAAAATAAAGAAATTCCTTTTATAAATATTTAAAGATTAAATAATCACCTTAATATCTTCAATATTATACTCTTTTTAAGCTATTTAAATAAATTACAATTACAAAAATAAAAATTAATATCCATAAAACAAATCTAAATATATAAATTTTAAAATTATTTAACTGATATATATAATTAATAATAGAATAATTTTTTAAAATTTTATATATTCCTTGACTTTCAAATAATTCTCTTCAACCTATATCAATATTTTTTATTAAATTTCTTCTAAAATTTAAAAACTTATAATTAAACCCATAAGTAGATAAATTAGGTATAAATCATATTAAAGTTAAAAATATTCTTAAATCATAAGTCAATAAAAATTTATTCATGGAAAAAATACCCATATTTCTAATAATAAATCCTAATAATAATCCAATTAATGTAACATAAACTACTATTATTTTTATATTGAAAGGTAAATAAATAACATAAGGATAAGAAAAAATTATTCATCTTAAAAATCTTCCTGAAATTAATCTTATAAATAATAATATAAATATACTTTTTAATATAATATAATTCTCTTCATATAAATTATATAAACTTATTAAATTAAAATCATTAATTATTAAGTATATTAATAAACGAATAGTATAAAATATAGTTAATCCTGTAGAAATATAATATAAAAAAAAAACTAATAAATTTAAATTTCTCATACTAACTATTTCTAAAATCATATCTTTTGAATAAAATCCAGCTAAAAAAGGAATACCACATAAAGCTAAATTAGAAATATTTATACATAAACAAGTAAAAGGAATATAAAATCTAATACCTCCCATTACTCGAATATCCTGGTTTTCATTTATTATATGAATAATTACACCAGCACATATAAATAATAAAGCTTTAAATATTGCATGAGTTAATAAATGAAAAAAAGCTAAATCCCCAAATCCTATTCTTAAAATTCTTATTATTAAACCTAATTGACTTAAAGTTGAAAGAGCAATAATCTTTTTTAAATCATATTCATAATTAGCACATACCCCAGCTATAAATATTGTTAACCCAGATAATAATAATAAAGATTTTAAAAAAAATGAATCAATTAATAATATATTAAAACGAATTAATAAATAAATACCAGCTGTTACTAAAGTAGAAGAATGAACTAAAGCTGAAACAGGAGTAGGAGCTGCTATAGCTGCAGGTAACCAAGATCTAAAAGGAATCTGAGCTCTTTTAGTTATAGCAGCTAAAATAACTAACAATCTTACAATTTTTATAGAAAAATCATTATTTATAAAATCCAAATAAAAAATATAATTTCATCTACCATAATTTATTATTCAAGAAATTAATATTAAAATCATTACATCTCCAATACGATTTGATAAAGCCGTTAATATCCCAGCATTATAAGATTTTATATTTTGATAAAAAATAATTAAACAATAAGAAACTAATCCTAACCCATCTCAACCTAAAAAAATTCTAATTATATTAGGTCTAATAATTAATAAAATTATAGAAAAAACAAATAATAAAACTAAAATAACAAATCGATTTAAATTTAATTCAGATCTCATATATCTTTTTCTATAATAAATAACTGAAGATGAAATCAAAAAAACAAATATTATAAATAATAAAGATATTCAATCTAATAAAACTGATATAACAATATTTATTGAATTTATAGAAACAATTTCCCATTCAATAAATAATATAATATTATTTATAATAAAATAAATTATTATAAAAAAATTAATTAATATAAAAAAAAATAAAAAAAAAAATCTAACAAAACAAATACAATACTTATAAATAATTTAAAATGAATTATTTTCATATTTTTGATCCCACAAATCAATATTTTCATTAAATTATTTAAATAAAATCAAATTATTCTATAATCAATCTTTACAAATATAATATTTAAAGGTAATCAATGTAAAAATAATATTAAATATTCTCGTGATACCCCATTATAAAATCTATATACTTTTAAACTAAATTTATTATGTTGAGTAACAGAGTAAAGATAAAGTCTATAGCCAGCTCTAAAAAATGAAATTAATATTAACATTAATATAGTTAACCAAGATCATCTTACTAAACTATTAATTAATCTAATTTCCCCTATTAAATTTAAGGAAGGGGGAGCTGCTATATTTGAAGATAAAAATAAAAATCACCATAAACTTATAGAAGGTATAAAATTTATAAGTCCTTTATTTAAAAATAATCTTCGTCTATTTATTCGCTCAAATACAATATTAGATAAACAAAATATTCCAGAAGAACATAACCCATGACCAATTATTAATACATAAGCTCCTATAAAACCCCAATAATTTATTGTTATAATTCCCCCAATAACAATTCTTATGTGAGCCACTGATGAATAAGCAATTAAAGATTTTATATCAACTTGACAAAAACATTTTAATCTAATATAAAATCCACCAATTAATCTAATAATAATTCAAATAAACCCTATTTTTATATTAACTTTTTGTAAAATAATTAAAAATCGTAATAATCCGTATCCCCCTAATTTTAATATAATAGCAGCTAAAATTATAGAACCCGAAATTGGAGCTTCAACATGAGCTTTAGGAAGTCATAAATGAACAAAATATATAGGTATCTTTACTAAAAAAGCTAAAATTATTCTTAAATATAATAAAAATATATTAAAATCATAAAATTTTAAAAAATAAATACTTATATAATTTAATTTATTATAAACATAAAAAATTCCTAATAACAAAGGTAAAGAAACAAAAAGAGTATAAAATAAAAGGTATATACCAGCTTGAATACGTTCAGGTTGATACCCTCAACCAATAATTAATATTAATGTAGGAATTAATCTACCTTCAAAAAATAAATAAAATATAAATAAATTTATAATTCTAAAAGTTAAATACAATAAAATCAATAATATAAGAATATTAAATAAAAAAAAACTAGAATAAAAATTTATCTTAAACAATCTTTCACTTGCTATAATTATCAAAAATCTAATCCAAATTCTTAATAAAATTAATCCATAAGAAACTATATCACATCCTAATATATATCTTAAATTAGAAAAATTTATAATATTCAAAGTTATATTCATAAATATAAAAAATATTATTATAATAATTATTTGAACCAATCAAAATATATTTTTTTTAAAACATAAAGGAATTATAAATAATATCATTATAAAAAATTTTAACATACTAAATTAAATTAAAACTATAAAAATAATCATTACCATGAGTTCGAATTATGGAAACTAAAATAGATAATCCTAATGCCCCCTCACAAACAGAAAATACTAAAAACACTATTAATAAATATATACTATTATTAATTATTATTAAATATATTATTAAAAAAAAAAAAATTCTTAAAACAATAAATTCTAATCTCAATAAAACAATCAATAAATGTTTATGTTTAGATACAAAAATTATATTTCCTATTAAATATATTACTAAAATAATTAATAAATTTATTATCATTTGTATTTATTTTGTTTTTATAGTTTAAAAAAAACTTTGGTTTTGTAAATCAAAAATAAGAATATTCTTTAAAAACTTCAAAGAAAAAGAAATTCTTTATCTATAATCTCCAAAATTATTATTTTCATAAACTATTCTTTGATATGACAAAAATATTTTTATCAATACTTTTAATTTCTATTTCAATTTTTATATTTTTTCTTAACCATCCTTTTTCCATGGGATTAATAATTTTAATTCAAACACTATTAATATCTTTATTATCAAGTATATTAATTAATACTTACTGATTTTCTTATATTTTATTTTTAATTTTTTTAGGGGGATTATTAGTTTTATTTATTTATGTATCAAGAATTGCCTCTAATGAATTATTTAAAATTTCAATATTCAATAAAAGATTTTTTTTTTTTTTTTTTATTATTATATTAAGAAGAATTCTTTTTAAAAATAATTTATTATGAATAAATTTTTTTTTTAATGATGAAATAATTAATTTTTTTAATTTATTTTTATTTTTTAATAATGAATTTAATATTAATTTATCTAAACTATATAATGAACAAACTTATTTACTAACGATAATTATAATTATTTATTTATTTATCACTCTTATTGCAGTAGTAAAAATTACTAATATTTTTTTCGGACCTCTTCGTTCTTATGAATAAAACTAATGCTAAATAAATTTAAACCTATCCGAAAAACTCATCCTATTATTAAAATTATTAATAATTCATTAATTGACTTACCTTCCCCTTCTAATATTTCATCTTGATGAAATTTTGGTTCTTTACTTGGATTATGTTTAATAATTCAAATTATTACAGGTTTATTTTTAACAATATATTATACCGCTAATATTGAATTAGCTTTTTATAGTGTAAATTATATTTGTAAAAATGTTAATTATGGTTGACTTATTCGAACTTTACATGCAAACGGAGCATCATTTTTCTTCATCTGTGTATATTTACATATTGGACGAGGAATTTATTATGAATCATTTAATTTTAAATATACTTGAATTACAGGTATTATTATTTTATTTCTTCTTATAGCTACTGCATTTATAGGATATGTTTTACCTTGAGGACAAATATCTTTTTGAGGAGCAACAGTAATCACCAACCTATTATCAGCCATCCCTTACTTAGGTAATGATTTAGTTAATTGAATTTGAGGGGGGTTTGCAGTTGATAATGCAACATTAACTCGTTTTTATACATTTCATTTTTTATTTCCATTTATTATTTTAATATTAATAATAATTCATTTATTATTCCTACATCAAACAGGATCAAATAATCCCCTAGGAATTAATAGAAATCTAGATAAAATTCCATTTCATCCTTTTTTTATATTTAAAGATTTAATTGGATTTATCATTTTAATTTTTTTATTAATTTTACTATCATTAATTAATCCTTATTTATTAGGAGACCCAGATAATTTTATTCCAGCTAATCCTTTAGTTACCCCAATTCATATCCAACCAGAATGATATTTTTTATTTGCTTATGCTATTTTACGATCAATTCCTAACAAATTAGGAGGTGTAATTGCTTTAATTATATCTATTTTAATTTTAATTATTTTACCATTTACTTTTAATAAAAAAATTCAAGGAATTCAATTTTACCCTATTAATCAAATTTTATTTTGATCTCTAATTTCTATTATTATTTTATTAACATGAATTGGAGCTCGATCAGTAGAAATTCCATTTATTTTAACAGGACAATTATTAACTATTATTTATTTTTCCTATTTTATTATTTCACCAATTATAAATAAAATTTGAGATAAATTAATTTTTAATTATTAAATAATTAATGAGCTTGTTAAAGCATTTGTTTTGAAAACTTAAGAAAGAATATTAATATTCTATTAATTTATTTAATTTTATACTAAAATTATTTAATAATATAAAATTATTTTTAATCCTATATAAAATAAAATATAATTTAAAGAAACTGGTAAATATCTTTTTCAACATAAATATATTAATTTATCATAACGATACCGAGGTAAAGTTCCCCGTACTCAAACAAAAAAAAAAGATAAAAATACTAACTTTAAATAAAATATTAAATTTAAATAATAACCCCCTATATAAATAACAACAAATAATAATCTTATAAATAAAATTCTTGAATACTCAGCTAAAAAAATTAAAGCAAATCCTCCTCCTCCATATTCAACATTAAACCCAGATACTAATTCTCTCTCCCCTTCAGCGAAATCAAAAGGAGTTCGATTAGTTTCAGCTATTAAAGAAGATAAAAAACATAATCTTAGAGGTATTATTAAAAAAATAAATCAAATTATTAATTGATAATCAAAAAATTTTAATAAATTAAAATTCATAATTATAATAATTCTAGATATCAAAATTAGAGAAAGTCTAACTTCATAAGAAATTGTTTGAGCTACTGATCGTAAACCACCTAACAATGAATAATTTGAATTAGAAGATCAACCAGCAATTATTACTGTATAAACCCCTAATCTTGTACAACATAAAAAAAATAAAAATCCTAAATTAAACATAACAATATTAAATATATAAGGAATTAAACTTCAAATTATTAAAGATAAAATAAATCCTATAACAGGAGAAAAATAATAAATTAAATAATTAGAATAATTTAAATAAATTTGTTCTTTAGAAAATAGTTTAATTGCATCTCTAAAAGGTTGTAAAATTCCTATATAACCTATTTTATTAGGTCCTTTACGAATTTGAATATAACCTAAAATTTTTCGTTCTATTAAAGTTAAAAAAGCCACACCAATTAATACCCCAATAATCAAAATTAATAAACCAATTATAATATTAACTAAATCTATATATATCATATACTATTTATATATAATATATATATATATATATATGACTTCTAAAACCATTACAATTATCTGCCAAAATAGTTAAATTAAAACATTAATAATATTCAAATTAACTAAAATTATTTTTAATATTTGATCCTTTCGTACTAAAATATTATAATTCATTAAAGATAGAAACCAACCTGGCTTACACCGGTTTGAACTCAGATCATGTAAGATTTTAATGATCGAACAGATCAAAAATTTTAAACTTTTGCATTTAATTTTTATCTTAATCCAACATCGAGGTCGCAAACTTTTTTTTTTATTCGTACTAAAAAAAAATATTACGCTGTTATCCCTAAGGTAATTTTTTCTTATAATCATAAAATTATGGATCATTTAATCACTTATTCATGTCAAATAAAAAAAAAAAAGTTTATTAAATTTTTTCATCACCCCAATGAAATATTTTATTTTATTATAATAATTAATTATATATTTTATTACAATAAAATAAAATATAAAACTCTATAGGGTCTTCTCGTCTTTTAATTTTATTTTAGCTTTTTAACTAAAATATTAAATTTTACTAATAAAATAGAGACAGTTTATATTTCATCAAATCTTTCATACAAGTCTCCAATTAAAAGACTAATGATTATGCTACCTTTGTACAGTCAATATACTGCAGCCCTTTAATTAATATCAGTGGGCAGATTAGACTTTAAATTATTAATCAAAAAGACATGTTTTTGATAAACAAGTGAATATAAATTTTTGCCGAATTCCTTTAATTTAACTTTTAATAATTTTATTTTTTTTTATTATATTATACTAATTTTATCATTATTTCTAATTTTTTATTATTAAAAATAATTTTTTTATAAAAAATTAAATTTATATTTAAATTTTAATTTAATTAAAATTTTTTATAATAAATTATAATTTATAAACAATATAAATATTAAAAATTTCAATTAAAAAAAAAAAATTATAATTTTTTAATTTAAAGCTTATCCCCCAAAATATTGAATATAAAATTTATATAATTAATTAATTAATTATAAAATTATTTTAATTTAAAATTAAATTTTTTTCTAAAAAAACTAGATATATTTAAAAACGATTAACATTTCATTTCTAATTAATTATTAAAAATAATTATTCAACATTAACTTTTTTAATTAATTAACTCTTTTAAATTCGAGAATTTTTTATTCAAAAATTTTTATTTAATAAACTCTGATACACAAGATACAATAAATTAAATTTACTTTAATTAAAATTTTATTTTTCATTTATTTAAATTTTCTTTTACAATACTATTAAACTATAAATTTATAAATTTTTTCTATTAAAAATACTTTAACCCCCATTATATATTTTTAATAATAAAATTTTTTTTATTAATTTTTATATTTATTAAATTTACCCCCTCAAATTAATTAAATTTTAATTTCTTTTCAATGTAAATGAAATACTTTAACAAGCTCTAATTTGTTCTTTCTAGATACACTTTCCAGTACATCTACTTTGTTACGACTTATTTCAATTTTAAAATGAAAGTGACGGGCAATATGTACATATTCTAATTTTTAATCATTTTAATAAACTAATTAAAATTACATTTAAATCCACTTTCAAATATAAATTTCAATACTATTATTCATTTAAATAATTTTATTGTAATCCATTATAATCTTAATTATAATCTGCATCTTGATCTGAACTAATTTTATTTTTAAAATTTTAAATATTATTTTTATTTAAAAATATTTTTTTAACAATGATATACAAAATTTAAAATTAAGTAAATTTATTCGTGGATTATCAATTACTTAACAGATTCCTCTAAATGAACTAAAATACCGCCATATTATTCAAGTTTCAATAAATAATTATTTACTATTTTAGTATTATAATTTAATTTTTTTAATAATAGGGTATCTAATCCTAGTTTATATTAAAATTTATTAAATCATAATTTAAATATAAAATTTAATTAAATTAAAATTTCACTTAATAATTTAATATTTACTTTAATTTAAAATTATTTATTATAAACTGAAATAATTTAATTTAATCTTTGTATAACCGCAACTGCTGGCACAAAATTAGTTATTAATTTTCATATTACTAAATCTTAATTTCTTAAATTTTTAATACTAATTACTACCTTAATTAATTAATTATTATTTAAATAATTAAAATTTCATACTAAAATTTATATGTAAAATAAATTTATAATAAAATTTCTAAAACATAAAAAATTTATTTAATGTACAAATTTTTCACATAGATTTTTTTTTTTTTTTTTTTTATATTAAATATTTAATAAACATTAATAAATTTTTAATATTTCTCTTATTTTTTTTCTTATAATATTCATATTAAAAATTAATTTAATTATAAATCAGATATTAATCTAATTAAATTACAATATATTAATATAATTATTATTAATTTAAGAAAAAAATTAATTAATTATTAATATATTAATTAATTAAATATTTAATTAATTAATAATATTATAAATTAATTAAATATTTAATATATATACATATACATATATATATATATAATGCCTAAATAAAGATATTCCTACGTTAATTAAAATTATTAAACCGTCTTTAATAATTTTTACATATAAATAAATAAATAAAT